TTGATGTGGGAGACAGCAGCGTTGAACCGCAAGCGCAGGAGAAGAATACTGAGGACGCTACTTCAGATAGAGAAAGGGCCGAGGCGAGGGATAGAGCACATAATGATGTGGAATAACAGGAGAAATGGGCTACGCTTATTCTCGCTCGAGGTGCAAGACTGACTATAAATCTTCTTTTCTTTTTCTTCGGACTGCACATCCCTCCTTCAAACCTCTTGCCGGGGTGTACATGAGTTTCGCTTGATTCATTATACAAAAATGATTATCTATTGACCTCTTTAAAAGGGAAAAACAGCATTCCTCGCCCGAGACGGAACCATTCAATTCAAGGCATAGTTACTCCAATCATGGTCCCAGGCGCCTCGCCTCATTAGCGACCTTCTCACTGTCGATCTATAGCTTTCTATAAGTTAGGTAGGAGAGGGAAGACACCCCCATATTCAGGGCGGCCCCCATCTATCTAAAAAGCCTTATCTACTTTTATACTTTTTTTTGAGTTGACATTTTAAAGACCGAATAGTCAATTAGTTGCCAGTCAGAGCATGCCCACTACAATCGGCCTTTGAGAAGCTTCGTGAAGTTTCTAACGAGAAAGGTTAGTATAGTGTTCAACGGAAAGACGAGAGACCTGTTTTGGCTCCATATGACATATTCGCATATGCTCTTTCATTTGAGGACCAGAAGGTTTTGAGATCACAGGGGGCAACTTTTACTGCTTTCTTTATTGGTGGTGCCGTGCTTGGCCCAAAGAAAAGACCCGTGTAGAGACTAGGCATAGACATAGATGGAGAGGGAACGGATGTACATGATTTGTACGCTCATTTCCTACCGGAGATCATTGACCGAGTAGCAATGAAGAGGATTCTATGTATAGCTCACAGATATAAGATTCCATTTGATTCGCATTCGACCAAGAAACCATTATTTGTAGGCGGCAGTTGAGGACCTCGGATTAGCTAGAGCCTATCGGGTAGTGCTTGGGGTGAATTGAGTCCGATACCACACCGGTGGAACTATGGTCGAGATTTCGACTAGCATGTAAAAAGCGAAAGGAGAAAGATTGACACTGACAAATCACAATGAAAGGGTGCGAGAAAGGAAAAACACAATATAGATCAATCGTTCCAATCGAAGGTGAGTCGGCTCATAGACCAGAAAACCCTGGAAGCGAGGATCTCTCAAAGGTTAACTACTCAGTTATGATTTACGATCTAAAACCCGAATAGAAAGACGGTTCTGACACGACCTTAAGCCCTTTTCTTCTTTTTGAATGATTCCTGTGAGGTTTTTTCCTCTATATTAAAGAATGAAGCGGGCTCTCAGGTAGTGAAAAGGTTTGGAATAACGAACCGGTTTATGAAGCTTTCCGGTAGCGAGAGGAAAAGGGAAGCCATTCAGACGAGCACTGGGCTTAAGGATAGGGCCGGGGATACCTTCCCAAGCTAGAATGTAGGGCGCTTTTCAAATGTTCTGGTTAAACTAGCAAGGTGCCCCACCACACCAGTAAGAGTAGGAGATGCACCTCACTCTTGCAAGGAAAGATTTATCTACTAGTTCGTTGGCTCAACTAAGTTGTTTGGGCGGGGAGCTCAGTATGGTCTGAGGATCTAGCCCAGATCGAAGGACATATCCGGGGAATTGAACCTTTCAAATGAATTAGGCGTTTAGGTATCCCGAAGTTTAGGAACTTGGTAACTCGACCGCAGAAAGAATAGAATCTTTTACCGCTACATCAGCTGGAGGAGATTACTCTAAAACCTAAGGTTTCGAAGAACGAGTTGAAGACTCATCCTCCTATTCCCTCAGATGCTTAACCGATAGTACTAAACCGGTAGGAAGAGAAGGTACGATAGTAACTCGACTGAAAGAACTCAACCCAAGGGGATTCGATCGTTAAGAAGTGAAGCTGTGAAACTGAATCTCCATCATAACCGCTAGAAAAGAGAGTATGGATTCACTCAGCTCAGCCTTACTACGTTCCCTTCGCTTCTTACTAACTAACGGGATAGAAAGAATAGCTAGCTGCCTCTGCCTCCTCTGCAAGTGAAGTAGGCTCCTCAATCAAGGGAAAAGTTACTAGCCGCAAACCCCTTGCTCTTCCGGATTCAGAAAGCGATTCAAAGGTCTTGAGTTTGACTGCAACTCTAGCTATTTTTATAGGCCTTGAGGTGTAGGGAATGCCCCTCTTGATTAAAGAAAGGTGGCGAGCGGGTATTGTAGCAAGCGGTTATCTAGCAGCTTGAAATAAAGTATCAACGTGGGATCCTGATTTCTACCCTTACACCATTCATTCTGTTCTTCCTGTTGTTGGTGTTGATGCTGGGGAATACCCGGTAGTGCTGATCCTACCTAATTGCGTAATTGAATTTCAGTGAATCTGGCAATCCTTCTCAACCGGATTAGGAAACAACAAAAGAAACGGTATTAGTAAGCGAACGGACCGGGTATGCGATATGCTTTCGAAGCGTAAGAGGCGAACGGTTAGGGAAGATTTAGAAGAAATAAATGATATATATAGAAGATATGAATCTCAACGAATAATAAACTCTACAGAAATTCCTATGATCATTTATTCAATCCCTCTATTCACTCCAAAAGGGACGGACGGGCAAGGCACCACCCGCCTACCATACGATTCAACCGGGGACTGACCGTTCATTTCACTTGTCCAATCATCTCAGCTCCTACTTTGATCTCGGTCGATCCAATCAGGCGAATTTGGGAAAGAAAGCCCTAAACGATGGAGGAAATGGGGCTCTTGCCCAGCAAAACAATGGTGGAGACCATGGAGATGTGGTAGCCCAAGGTGCGCCTAGGCTACGGGATATCCAGATGCCGATGATAGCTGCTAGTCGGGTCTTTATGGTCGCCTTGAAAGTGATTGCCTTTTCTTTCTCGGTTGGTCCTCTAGCCGGGGAATGTCTTCCCCTGTCTCTGTTTACTGAATCCCGACTTAATTGGATTTCTTGACTTGTTATTTATTCATTTCTTGAAGAACGGGCTGTTCGATAAATCACCTTTGAATGCGGGCTATAGCTCTCTCTCCTACCGCTCCCTCTCGCCCGAAGCCCCCCTCGGGGGAATGCTTTTTTGCTTTATACCTCCTCCCGTATCAAAGACTGACTTTCTCTTTTCTTTCTTTTCTCATTGTTTGTGAGTTCGAAGATGTGTGATCATAATACTTCGAATCCCGACAAAGCTTCGGGACCCTAGGGTAGGGTTAGCTCGTTCACTCGGTTCCAACATGAAATACTGTTCTTAGCTAGGCGCATTCCCTTTAAAGGTCGATCATCTTAGGATGGTATCAGGTAACCGGCTCTACGACCCCGCTTTCAGGAGCTGATGATGAATTAGGGAGTTGAATGAATAAGAAATTCAAGTTAAAAGTAAATGAGATATTCTCCCGACGATTACTCCCCGACAAAAGGAACTTCAGGTGAGCTAAGGTGAGAGTGTGTATTTCCACTCATTAAAAGAGGACGGATAGCAGAGATGAATCACTTGAAATTGAAATCTCGTATAAATAAATGATGATCTTTTCCTGGATAAATAGGGAGTCTTTTCAAGACGAACAGCTCCTCAATATATAAGCCAGGCAAGGATCGACTCATTCTCGTACAATCCTCTTTCGGCACGCTATCTTATCTGCTTCTGTTCTTGGTATCTAGATAAGATCTGTGTCAAAGAGCTGAGATTCTCAAGCTCTATCCTTCTTCGATACTATGCATGCCCGCTTCTCCTTTGAGACATGAGCGTAGGGAAAGGGAAGAAGTCAGTCTTGGCTACGGGCTCTCGTTCTCGACAATATGATAGGGATCAAAGAAATGGTTTGCTAAAAAGTGACTGTCAATAGGTTTCAAGCTGTGGTGTTATAATGGCTGATATCACTCCCACTTCAAACATACTTGGTTGGCTAGCTGCTCTACATGTCGCGTAGCGGAGCTGGTTACTAAAAGGGCAGAAAATGTGCCACTTATTCCCACTTCTTTACACATAGGTTACAAGTCTAGTACAGTTGTACTCGTTGAGCCAATCCTTGGTGGATTCGCTAACTTAAAGCGGCCGGGAATGAGTACCTCTTCCGCGACCCTTTGCTGCCCGACAGTATATAGTACAAGCTCAGCTCCTAGGATACATAGAAGCTTCTCATGGCCCAACTGAGGACTTCGACTGACATCTCCGAAGCCTTCAACCAAACTCTTCCCTATGTTGATTCGGTTGTGCCTGCGGCTAAAAGATCTGAGCGTGGTGACGAAAGCAGCCTGTTAAGATCCCAATTATTGGTCCGATCTTCCATCGAATAGCGCCCGACCACTTTACTAGGTTGGTTTTCAGGTCGCGCCTTACTAATAAGATAGGTTTTTGTAATACAATAGGCTCTTGCAAGACCTTATCCGGATGAGTTATCTATCATCTGGGGGGTAACGTTCTATTAGAGGGGAAATCGAATAGTAATGTCGCATCATTGAATTTTCTTCCATATAAGAAAATGTCTAACCCCTGGAGCAACTCTCTCCCTTTCCTTAGTAAAAGCGAATAGGGCACAGTATTGGGTTCTCTTCCGTTTTCAGTCAGCCTTAGCTAAGAAAGCGAATCTCCTGCCTTGCTTTGAGTGAATATACACAGGTCAGTAAGATGAAGGACTGAGCCTAATTCAACTAGGATAACAAGAATACCCATTCAAATAGAGTCTGCACCACACGGGCATCAGTCAAAATATTGTATATAATATAAGGATTTGATTCGTTCTGTCTTTCTTCAAATGCGTCATCTAGTTGATCGATAAACTGTCGGACCAAAGAGCCTAGCCGGAGGGACTGAAAAAGTCTCCAGCGTAGACCGAAATGGTCTCGCGAAGCCGGTTAACGTTCAGCTAAGATACGAGATGACTAGTGAATAAAGAAAGAATTCTCACAGTAGGGGAGAAAAGTGGATTATCATCCGTTATTAAAACACAAAAGAAATTAAATGGACTGGCCCTGCTTTTAGGGAAACTATATGCTTACCTTCCGTTAGATCTGAGGGCGGAAATGTTGAGAGGGCGAAAGCACACAAAGGAGGCAGGTCAGCAAAAAGGGTATGGAGTCGGAAATCGAACCCGACCTGTGACAGTCTCAATGCTCTTATGGCAGGGCAGTAGCACCGAGATCTCATCTCATCTCATCATTCAGAAAAGGTCATCAGCTGGGGGTGGTACTGCTTTCCTTTGAATCGGTCTTCCATTCTCTGGGACTAAGAATCCACCTTAGCCAACTCTAAAGACGAAGGGGCTTACCGAAGGGGGAGCAAATAGAACTCACTCCATTCACACAGCTAAGGCAAGTGCGAGGCCGGAAGGTTGTTCAACTCTGTCCGCTAGCTAGCCAGCAAGAAAGAAAGTCTCAGGTCTTGTCATAAATAACGTTTAGAAAGATGGTGGAACTGAAACCTTGAGATGGCTCCTTGGCAAAAGTGATTTAATGGAATCAATCCGTAGTTTATTGTCTTTCTCCTGTGGTGAAGTAAAAGACTGGTGACCTTTCCTCAGCTTAATGCCGAAGGGACAGAAAGCGGGTTTCAAGAGCTTTTTTATAAGATACTAAATAAAGTAGTCCGCCCCGAACTGTGAACGTTGCTGATCCTGGACTCAAAGCTTTCTAGCTTGTAGCTCGAGAGCGGGGTAAGGTATTGAGCTTCTTACCCCACGTACAGATACAGATACAGATACAGAACCTATCCCCAACCTATCTAAATCCCTAATCCTTACAAAGAGACTCCCGAAAGCCAGTCTTTGAGCAACTCAACCGTAAATCCTTCTAAAGCTAGAAAGAGTCCGACTCGATCCCTCAACTCGATAGCTAATGTATGAAATCGGTGGGAATTTATTGAACCCGTATCTGGGAAAGCTGCCTGAATAAGGAAAGGGGGGCTACCTATTTTCCCGGTAAAACTCCAAGCAATAGAGCCTTTGCGCTAAGATCTAATTCCCCTGCCAGCGCCTTCTTGTTATCTGTCAGCGCTTGTTCCGTTCCAGTGGGTAGTGGGTTCGGTGCGGACAGTGATGATTCTATATCCTATCCGCTTCGATTTCTTCTCTCATCTTGCCTTGAGCAACTAACTCTATCGATCCTGTACTCTTCCTTGGGGTTCCTTCCCTCTGCTCTGAAGCAGGACGGACTTTGAAGGTAGTTTACTAGCTTACTTCTTAGAGTAGGGCAACCCATGTCAAAAATCTTTATCTCAAAAACAATTATTCATCTCGAAAGCGACAAGATATGAGACCCATACTCAATCGACAGGGGAAAGCGAATTACCAATAAAGACGGGTGCCTTTACAAAGGGGGCGGAGCTATGAGCTTAAGTTCCCGCAGCTAAGCCAGCCTCTGAGCCGGTTGAAGAGCCAGGGAGAGGTTTTCCTTTTCGAGCTAGAAAGTGGGATAAGGTGTTATAAGGTCATCTGATCAACCACCCTGGGTTGGACAGGAAGCTGGTCGAACATAGACTTCCCATCAAGCCGGGATGCTTGCCATACAAGCAACCACCCAGAAGGATATCGACCGGGGTCCTGCTCAAAGTAAAAGAAGAAATAAATCGAGCGCCTGCTCAAGGCTGGTTTCATTCATACGGCCAGGTATGTTGAGTGGCTTTCGAACTATTGTTCCTGTACTTCGTCTCCTCAAAGCCTATCGGTTCAGCTCAGCGCTTTCGCTCGTTCTTTCTGAGGTTATGCTGGGCTGGTACCTGAATGACATCTGATCGTGGAAATGGTCCTACCTAACTCCAGCTCTACTTACTTTGATCCTTTTCGACCCGTCCGAGATCACAATATTTGCTACTGGACCGTATTTTTTCATTAACGATTTGTTCTCTTATTCTTTCCTGTCCAGCTTCGCCTGTTTCACCGCCAGTCACCTTCGGGGAGGGGATTGGGTTGTTGATGCGGAGAGGCTGAAGCAGCTGGTTAATGATTTTTTATAAAAGTCTTTTTTCGGCACATGAGAATGTTGCTGGTGAGGATAGCTTTGGTTGAGAAATAGGTCTACTAAAGACCCTTCGATAGGGTACCCGTTCTTGACTTATGTTTGGGAGATAGCAGCATCCATCTAAAGATTCCGCTTTCAAGAAAAGAATGATAATAACAGGCCAGGTCTTCACGTATGGTACGCTATGAAAAGAGAAGAGGACGCTTTGATACGTGTCGCCTTTGGAATGGCAATATTTTTCTTTTTTCTTTCTTTACCGGGCTTTCCATTCAAAGCCGCCATTTCTGAAGTTATTGTCACTCCTGGATAGGTACACCATGTAGTATTCGAGTAATGAATAGAAGGATTGAATTTTTCTTACTGGGTTGCGAGAAAGAATTAGTCAGGTCTACTTGACTCTGTTCGTTTGAATAAATGTTGTATAAGTTTTACCGACCAAGTTGGAAGCTAGTAACATTCTCAAGAAGCACTTTCGCTTGTTTATTGCACTGGTTATTTTGGTCTCATCTTTATGAAAAAAACTATCACTTTCACGAAAAAGGATCCGCAGAATGACAAAACCTGAAGCATCACAGCAATGCAGCGAGACACATCAGGTTGTTTTCCTGCACTCAGGAAAAGTAATGTTATTGAATTGATTGTCTCGGACCTTACTATTAATATCATGTTGCTGAACGAGCCGAAGGAAAGGGCCCAGCCTCGCAGAGCTGTCTAAGCCCCAAACCCCATCTCACACAAGAAATCCGACAAGGAAGAGGATTTGGAGAAGCAGTTAGTGCGAGGGGCAGCCATAAACTGACTAACAATATGTACTGAATGTGCTATGTCAGGGCGAGTCACAGTGAGATAGATGAGAGCTACAGTCCAATAGGTCGTACTACGGCTTTGCTTCGTAGTAAGAAGGGACTTTCGTGGATCAGAACACCGTCAGGAGGATGGGGATAGCGCTGCTCGGACTCAAGCCCTGTATCGTTAGCCTGTGGGTACTACTTTTGTCCATTATCCGTGTGTAAGGGCATAGGCTATAACAAAGGTATGTGGAAACTGGTCATCTTCCTATCTAGTCGACTCTACCATACTAGTTCGCCTTCCAACATTCAATCCAGTTCGCCGCGTAGAAAGTCGCTGCGTTAGCAGCTCAGCTCCAAGGTTCAGAAGAGCTAAGCATTTCGAATGAGACCCGCTTCTTGACTCCTGACCCATTGAAAACAATGCTTATTCTTAAGCCCAGCTCGTCTGACTCAAAGCCTATCTCTTAACAGACCCCAGAAAAATCAGATCAAACTCATCAGCCAGCCTCCACATCTGTGTAACCCTTGCTACAAGTACATTATAGGAAATTTACTCTCCCAGAACTTTAATGATCAGAGCCATTCGCCACGGTTCCCTCAATTCTTTCTTTTTCGCCTTCGTCAGTTTAACCATAGGAATACCCCCGGTGATCTTCTCATCAGTTTCATCATCCGAATCAGAATCCCATTCCTCTACCACAGATTAATTCTGAAAAGTCTCTCCAGACAGAGGCGAAGTCATAAGAGTGTCTTTAAAAGACCTCTCTTCATTGGTCTCTTGCCCATTTGATTTAATCTTTTTAGTGCTTCTCACCAGATGTGATCAATTTCCTCCGGAGAGCGGCGCTTTCTTTTTATTTGGATAAATGGTGGGATGTGACAGAGGAGGGGCCAATGCCACCTTCGATCCTAGAAAAACTCGTGGAAATCGAAAAGAAGGTAGAGGTGGACCTTCTGGAGGACGGCTATTCTCGCGAAGCCGGTCTCCGTTGCCTAAGATTCTGTCTGTCCATATGCTTTGATTCCCTTCATAGCCCATAGAGACAGGGTAGAAATCGATTTTGACTTGCCTCTTTTTAAGGCATGATCTAATCACCGAAAAGAAAGGACGTTGTCTTTGAGATGGTTAAAGTAAAGGAAAAGGCATTTCTATTTCTCCCAAAGAGACGGAAGTAGCACGAACTGTAGTGTAGTTAGTCTTCATTGCGCACTAGCTGGTCAGTGGGAGTGAGATAGTGTTCCGTTAGTGTTCTCAGGGGGGTCTTTTTGGATTTCTTTTGATTTCGCTTCTATCAGGAAATGCGGAAGTTGCGGCAATTACTATGCCGATGATTATGTTGCAAACTCTTTCTCCAGTTAGTATAAGATGCTGACCGAAACAGCTGGATTGCCTATGACTGACGTAGCACTTTATGGCTATACTCATAAGGAGTCGCTTGCATCCTTCCTAAGCCCTCGAAATACATCTTTTGCAGAGGCACGAAGAAACTGAAAAGCCTCCGAAAATGGTACTTTGATAGGTATAAAGTAGATGATAGAAAGTTGGTCTTACCAAAAGACATTCGCCATTGCTCTCGGCTTAAGCTGGAGCTGTTGTTGGGACCCCCTATCTACGATCGGCCTTTGCTTTTTCAGGTTTCAGGCCATATCCAGTCCAAGATCATTGAAATGCAGAGATCTATTTTCCAAGGGTAGAAGGTGGTTGATTGGAAGAGGAACTTCAGTTAATATTTGGTCTGACTGGTGGGTTGGTGATGGTCCGTTGATAGAGATAGTCAATGATGATTTAGAAGGTGACCTTACTAATTGGACTGTTGACAAACTGATAACGGACGAGGGGAAATGGAACCTATCTTGTATTCAGCATCTTCTACCTCCAGCCAAGCAGCAGGAAATCCTTTCTGTCCCTATACCGATTACGGAGGAACGGCAGGATATCATAGTATGGAGTGGGTGGGGAAAGCTCGGGCAAGTTTTCGGAACGTCGTTCTGCCTTTATGTTACTGCAGAAGGAGCATATTGATGTTCAACAGCTACAAGATATTCTTTGGCGGTTGATTGAAGGGTACGGAAAGGATGCGTTTTTTCTTCTGGTTACTCATTGCAGATAAACTGAATACCAATGTCAACCGAGCTCGTAGGCAGGCAGGGATTGTCACGGACTGTCTACAATCTTAGGGGGCTGCGGAAACGGCACTTCATTTGTTTAGAGACTGCCAGTTTGCAAAAGAGGTTTGGAGTTCTTGCTTTGTCTTTTGAGTTGATCCTACTAGTTTCTTCACTCAAAATTTGCAAACATGGATTCGATCGAATTGCTTGCAATCTCAATGCAAAAGTGATAATGTTAGCTGGTCGGTACAGTTTGTTGCGACTTTGTGTGCTTGTGGAAAGATCGAAATGCTTTAGTTTTCCAAAGCAGGGATGAACCACCGGGGAAAGTTTGCTTTCGGGCCAGGAGCTTAGCTACGGAGATTGAGAGGGCTTTTGAGAATAAGGGCAGTAGTAAACAAAAGGTCAATAGATGGGTTAAATGGCTGCCTACACCAGTGGGGAGAGCTTTGTCCTAAACACTGACAGTGCGGTAAAAGAAAATACAGGGCAAGCTTCAGCAGGAGGTTTGATCAGAGACTCAAATGGAGGTTGGATATGGAGCTTTTTCTATGAATATCGGTATTAGCGATAGTCTCACTGCTGAGTTATGGGGACTGAGGACGGGTTTGTTGCTGGCAAAGTCGTTGAATCTTCCTGATGTGATAGTGGAGCTGGATGGGAAAGTAGTAGTTCATTTTCTACAACAAGGTATACCTTCAACTCATCACAACGCAATTCTGGTGCTGGAGGCCCTTTCCTTAATGATGTTCTTAGCTTTTTTTTTCAAAAGGAATTGATAGAGGCTGGATCAATAGCAATAGTAGATACTACAGATCCGTTGCACTTGAACGTGGTGAGGAAGGTAGATGCTTTGAATAAAATGCAAACCTGATTGACAACAGCAAGCTGCTAGTTAGGTTGCAAGGAAGAATGAATCCCTGCTTGAGAATCTGCTCTTAACTCTTGTGTACATGAATGTAAGAAAAAAGAAAGAGTTTGTGGTTTCTAGTCTTAGAAAGTCTCCTATCTGTGGCTAGAAGAGAGTTGCCCTAACTCTTAGTAACCCGTAAAGGTTATAAGAAGAAAATCTTTTTCCTAATATTCTCTTTAGAGGGGGAAATATCCTATTAAAAAAAAGAGAGTCCACTCTTAGAAGAGGGAATCCTTTTATTCATATAGTAACAATCGTACCAAGCCCGGGGAAGACTAAGATCTTTCTTTCATACAACGACTTGCCAGTAGGTCGTAATGCTACGAAGAAGTCGTTAGGTAAGCCTGTCTTTTCTTTATAGAAAGTAGCCTATCTGTTGAAACTCTCTCTTTCGCTGTCCAAGGGGTAATGCTTTCCTTATCTTACTTTTAAAAAACTCTAAGACATCTATTTTTCCTGTTACCCTTCTATCTCGCACATATTACGCTTTGTTTAGTGATGAGAAGTGTCCATAACGTTCACTCGAGCTATAGCTCGTTCACTCGCTGGGAAGACTTTTTCCTTCGAAAAGAAATCAGGATCCCTTCTAGGGCTTGTCTAAAACCTCGACTAGAACCAACCATTCGCTACGAGCTGGCATTCGATCCAAAGCTGATATTCTTAGTCATGTGGGAAACTCTATTCCGAGGAATAAAAACCTAAAAGAGCTAGATCTTATATTTGAATGCCCCGGTCAAATGAAAGAAAGACCATCTAGCAGCCTTTCGTTCTAAGAGAACTCACACTCCATACCTGCATAATATAGAGCAGAATGAGCTTATCGGAGGATGCATCTTCTATATCTAGATTACCAGTGAAAAAAAAACTATCCATTCTGAATGGGTAAGCAATCTATCTCCATACTTAGATGAGAAGATCTATCTTAGCTGATCTCTGGCGTCTAGCATATAGATATAGAGTTGTCGAGCGAGTCAGCAAGCGAGTGAAATACCTGGAAACGAGGGAACAAACGAGCATCTAAGCGAGCATAGGGGATAATAGAGCCTTTCAGTCCACAAGGTTAGAATAGAGAAATGCAGTTCCTTTAGGTATCTTCAGAGCTTGTACATTATGTTTTTAGTAGTCTTTCTCAAGGAAAAGCAGATAGCCTTTTAACACAAGAAAGCATCGGCTATGCCTACACCTTCAAACCCATCTGAGATGATAAACCTATCTTCTTAGCCGACATTCCAACTAGAGTACAGCGTTTATGCTAGGAATTGATGGCATGAATAGGCAGCAGGAGGAAGGCTAACTCGAAATTGAATAAGATAAGACAAAGCTAGGCATTCACTCGTAGTACTCCTTAAGCCGCCTAAAAAGTCATTTGCCTTAAGCTAATCCTGTGCGTTAGGCTTCTCGAAAGCATTTCTTTCATGTCTACCGCTGCACTTTCAGGGTCGATCAACGTAGGGAAGAGTCAAAGCTGTCTTTGAAAGTTAAGAATCAGGCTTTCTTCAAACCTCTCCTCCCTCCTTTTCCTTCCCGGCCTCCCCTGTCCTTTAAGGAATCTCTTCTCGTGCAGCTAGCAAATGAGATTCCTATTCTAAGCATGGTGAGAGAGCACCCGAGTTAGTAGATTGAGTTCCACTTTATGTGACGAGACTGTAATTATTGGAACTAGGGAGGTTGTTGTCGGCCTTCCCTTCCTTTACTACGGCTTTAAGCATAGGTCTTGGAGAACCTTTACTTTGATTTCGAGTTTCAAGAAGAGCTCTTCTTTTTCTAGTCCCTGGGGTGAAGCTAAGTGCTGTTTGTTGTTGGTCTTATTGCTTGCTGTCTTATTGGTCTGCTTTCCCACCCATTACCTTTCCCATCATCTTGGATGAAGGAAGGGGAATAAAGCTGCTTGTTCATTTGATGCTATTACCTCTAGTCCGGTGCCGCTCCTATCTCTAAAGCCAGCGTATGGGCTACCTGCCTACCGTAATCTTTCTTCAAAGAGTGGTTAATTGGTCGGCGTCTTGTAAAGGTATTATGGTGGACGGGAGAATCCTAATCCAAATGGCTAGCTCGAAAAGAAAAGGTTTGACAAACCTCATAATAGGCTGCCCCTCCTAACCAATAAGGAAGGGGAGCTGTTTCAAACCTGTTTATTCTTTCTGTCCTTAACTTAAGATCAGCTCTTGATTGAAGGCTAACTCCAAATCAAGTACTTTTTGTCATTCCCGAAACAGAAAAGCAAAAGCCCATCTGGCCGGTTAAAAGCTGAAGTTTGAAAGCCCGTTCAAATAGGCATCGAGGCAATTGTAGCTAAGAAAACGAATTAGAAATCGTTAACTTTGTATCCCACAGAGGGTCAAAAGTACGTCATTTTGTCTGATATTGAATTCATGTCATACAGTTTCCTTCTTAATAAGTAATGACTCTGGCGTTATGGTTCCCATTCGATGGATAATTGAATTGTCAAACTTTTCATCGCTCTTAGGTGATCCAAGGTTGCCAGCTTTCACGAGACCCATTAGGTCTACGCAAGGTGAAAGAACAAAGGGCCCGCCACTTTCTTGATAAAATTAAATAGTAAGACAACTCAATGCCTCATCGTGTAGATGAATTCTATTGTTTCTACCTTTTCTTCTCGATTGTACACCAGACGTTTACCCTACCTAAAGGTACGTGGGTCGCTGCCTTCTTAATGTCGATTCGAAGATAGACAAATCAATCATCTGAGGAGATTACTCTATATATGATATTTCTTGAGAATCCTAATCGAATACTCTGCTCGCTGATTCGGAAGATGGGGAAGTAGAAGCGTATACCTAAAGGCGGATACCGGCACCTAGAGTTCAAGCAACCTTGAGCGAGCCGAGCTCCTTGCTTTTCATGACAAAATTGCACGACATTTGGTTGACTTGTTTTCTTGTCTTTCACCGGGTTAGGGAAAGAAAGAAGTATCGGATCTAGAGTCAATCTAGGAGGAAGAGGTATCCTTTTCAGCTCTAACGGGTCATTCCTCGTTGATCACTTTATGTTTTCCCGTGTTTTTAGCTTACTTATCATATTCCGCTAATTCATCTTCTGTCATTTATTCTGCTGTTCCACTAGCAGTAGGATTTGCTTACTTCTTGGACTAAGCTGGTTTCGGTACCGGACTTGGGGTTCTTTCAAGACGTCTCAACTCCGCTGCCAATTCGAATGTTAGCGCTAGCAACAAGCAAAGGTATTGATTTAACAGCACTTGAGTTAAACAGTTGAGTTGTTCTTTCTGTTGAAGGGTTACTCTCTCTTCCTCATTCATAGGTTTTCTCATGCTCGAGAACCAGAGATCTCGAAAGTGGAACCCCAGAAGCTTAATACTTTTACTCGAAATCCAATAGTGATATCAGATGCTGGTTTGGGAGAAAGCCATTCGCAATATTGGTGCCCATAAAGCCCCTGGACCTGATGGGTTCCAGGCCTGCTTCTTTCAAAAGAACTGGGATGTTGTTAAATCTGATGTTATTCACATGGTCAAATCTGCCTTTGCCAGTGGTAAAATTCCCCCTAACATTAATAGAACCCTCATCACTTTGATCCCTAAAGTTCCACAGCCTACTACCATTAACCAACTCAGGCCCATTGGACTTTGTAATGTCATCTACAAAGTGATTACAAAGATCCTGGTTGATTGAATTCGCCCCCTTCTCCCTCAGCTCATCTCTCCAACTCAGAGTAGTTTTGTCCCTGGTAGACAGATAGTGGAAAATATTGTTGTTGCTCAGGAAATGATCCACTCCCTCAAGAAAAGAAAGACCAAAACTGGAGCCATGATCTGTAAAATTGACTTGTATAAGGCTTACGACAAAATGAATTGGGCCTTCATCCAAGAGTCTCTACAGGAAATTGGTGTTGGTGGTACCATCTTACCCTTGATTATGGATTGTATTTCAACAAGCTCGTTTCAGATTTTATGGAATGGGGAGAAGACTGAGGAATTCAAACCCACCAGAACAGGTCTTGAAGAGCCTTTCCCCTACCTCTTTGTTATTGGAATGGAGAGACTCTCACAGCTTATTTCTGATAAAGTGGCCAAAGGACAATGGAGAACCATTAAGGCCTCGAAGGAAGGACCTGGACTTTCACATATCTTTTTGCTGATGACCTTGTGCTTTTCTCCCAAGCATCGAGCAGCCAAGTGAAATTAGTAAGAGAGGTGCTTGATGACTTTAGCGCCTGGTCAGGACAAAGAGTGGGATTTCAGAAGTCAAAAATCTTCATCACTCCCGACACTAATGCAAGAACTGCAAGGGAAATTGAGGAACTCATTGGCATCCCAAGAACTACTAACCTTGGCAAATACTTGGGAGTTCCACTCATCCATGAGAGAGTTACCAAGAAAACTTACTGGCACCTTGTTGAAAAGTGCAATCCAGACTGGCAAGTTGGAAAATTAATCATCTTTCTCTTGCATCAACTTGAGCAGGAATAGGACGAGGCGAGGCTCTGTAAGACCTCAGCTTAAAGGAATCGATTCTCGAGAGAGTGAGAGAAGGAAAGCTATTCATTCATCTCAACATCAGCTTTCGAGCCGTAAAGAAGGACTCAAAGTGAATCCGCTTATTCAAAAGCAAACTCAAACCACCTATCTTTCTTTAAAACAAGGTCCAAAGGCAATTCAGCATCAGATTCTTCATCTTTATCTTTCTAAACGTTATTTATCTCTTCGGTTGCAGACTAATTAGTTGTTGCTTCATGCAAGTGAATATAATCTTCCCCTGAAACTCATTCAACAGCTATACAAAGGATTAGCAGCAGGACCTTAGCTCATTAGCTCTCCGCTCATAATCCTAGAATCGATAGCTGAAGGAGAAGACCTTTGACTTTAGCAGCTTGCGAGAAAGGACTATAACCTGAAGTAAATCATCGCACCTACGGGGCAACCAATTGGGGGAGAATCAATAGATTCCGGGGGCGATTCATCCTTACCGAACCTTTAGCCCAAAGAAAGACAAGAGCTCTAACAGCCCGAATCTAATAGAATCGAGGAAGCTGCAATTGCTACTCTTTCAGGTGATAGGCAAGTTGTTCAGTTCAGAGATTCCTTTAAACAAGCTGATTATTCTATCACCCTCGGCTCGGGTAACCCCTGAAAGTGGGAATTTATTTAACCCGGATTTACTCAATCGATCGGACTTACTTTACTGCTTTTTCGCTTCGACCTTCAATCTAATGGAAAAGATAGTAAACCCTGAAACAGCTATCAAGCATATGAGTTATAGGTACGTACTCCTGCCTCCTCCGTTCTCTATCATAGGATCCCTCTTCTTGAAACTACTTGCATGAACCGTCTCGAGGGGACGAAGAATAGGGAGTGAGTAAACGGTCTATAGCACACGAACGGTTGTGTAAATGGTAAAGGTACTAGCCGCCTTCTTTTTATAGGTCGGGTAAGGGCTTTTTCAGCTTGCTGCTCGCTTTCTCGCTTCCGAGTCGTCTGACCCAGAACCATCCTCGGGTTTGACAGAATCTTCTTCCTTCTCAATGAGTAGGGCTGTCACTCGGCTGTTTGGCAGGGCACTCGACCAGCCAGCAAGGCGATAGGTTGCGGAAAGGAGAAGATAAGAAAGATAGAACCAGCTCTCTCAGGTCTGTGGCCTATGATGTATGTCTCCGTCCCCGGTCCCTAACATCCGAGCTGATACATCGTTCATGGGATTACCAGAGCCGAAAGGCGTAGTCGATGGACAAGAGGTGAATATTCCTGTGTTCGAGTACCGGGCGCTACGGCGCTGAGCCATGCTATACTCCAAGCTCGAACTTCAACAATTGATTCGTGAAATAAGATGGAAAATCGGTCTTTGACCAAATGTTGTCACTTTTGAACCACTATTGAAATTTATCATTACCTATGACCGGCCTAAAAGTAGACGCTCTTCGGTGAGCTCCAACTCTTTGGGTGCCATGTTCCCAACTCTGAGAAAAGGAAGCCCTTTCCTTGGCTTTCTTTGCCATCCATGTATCCTCCGGTTTCACCCTTATCGGAAGTATAGGTATAGCAGGCGAACTGACCTTTCGTTTACTTATGAGATTAGTGGAGTAGGCTTGCGTTAGTTGTCTGCTATAAGATAGCTAGTTTTGGGACTTTCGACATAAAAAAACCTATCCGGCTTTGCTTCGATATCGCTCATGACTTGTATTGTAGTCGTAGTCTTTTAGTCGGCCCGGAATGACTCTGTAGTCTTTCTCCTTCGGAGCCTTCTTCCTTCATTCATTTTGAATTGCGTGCGGTAGCTTCCGCGCCAGCAAGATACGGCTAAGCCAAAGCAATACTAAACGAGAAAAGCCCTTTCTATGTTATTAGTCAAGCCGTCATTATTGAAAACTCAAGCGCTCACGAGCAAGAAAAGGTCCCTGACTCTACTTATATCTATATTTAGGCTAACTTCCCCGAGGGTTAGGTTCAAGGGCTCGGTTGAATGAAGACTGCATCAAATATTGTATATTAACTAAAGGCGAATAAGGTGACCGCTGCGCTTAGAAGAGCCCGGGGAGGTGCCGTAATAAGAAAAAGAGGCTTAAGCTAAAAGTGGCGTTGCAGGACGCCTAGAAGGGTCAGAAGGATATTATATACTAGGCGAGCGAAGAGCTGTAAAGCGAACAAGAGAACGAGCTGAATCAAGCCATTCGTCGCGTAACTTATTTAGATGGGCTATCTTACTAGAAGCTCTTAGGAAGACATTTACACGAACACGCTATATCGAACGATCTAAGAGCCAAAAGGGAATTGCACCGAGTCCACACCTAGATGACAAAGAAAGAAGACAAGCAATTGAAGCCGCCAGGTGAAATGAAAACTAGGGATATACAGAGATCCACACTAGGGCGCATCCATACTATCCTCCCGCACATCCGATATGAGATTATCCAGTTCGTTCTGGAAAGAGATGAGGCAACCGTAGAGGAAGAGCTAGGCATTATTTATTGGTTTGAGCTCCGCTAATGGACTTTAGGCAGATACTGGATTCTTGCAGAAAGGGAATACCATTTCCTTTACTAGCTGAAGTACAAATTCCTATAAAGAAGGGATAGAGAGATGCTGGACATGAAGGATAGGCTAACAAGCCTTAATACGATGATGCTGTGCTAAGTCGGTTCAACCATCCCCTGATTTCAGCATTGAATGAATGGGAATAGGAATCTCTTTTGAGAAACTTACTCCGTCCCTACCCGAATCTCTGAATCTTCATTTCCTACTCGAAAAAGCAAAAGATAAGGAGTTAGCTGCAGAGGCAATAGCGGAAGAGTTGGATAAGGGTCCTTCTTCCTACCGCGATTCCACCTGTAGGGAAGTCCGTGACATAAGCAGGTTCCCGAATAGAGAGGAATTTGACTTCGGACTTGAATAAACAAAAGACTTCGAAGCGTCCTTTTTCTTTGGCCCCACCGATTGCTCTACAGGCAGTCTTTGAGAGGGATTCCTTTTATGGTGAAACCGATGAAAGAAAAGGTAATACAGAAGTGGTCAAGGGCCGAAATCACCTTCTTACTTTTTGTCCTGGCTTAGCAGCAGCACGGTAAGGGGAAGCACCTTCGGAAAGCCCCGTAGGAAGAGAAGCGGGTGAAACTCAACTAGAGGTTAGAATCTCAAACTCCACGTCAACCAGAAAGTAAAGTGCAGTTGCTTATGTGGAGTCGTCTTGGAAGAGCCTACCATCGGCTCAACAACTCAAGCATTCAATAGTCAGATTCTTCCTCATGTAAAGGTGAACGTTCTTATCTTATCCGAACCTTGAGCTTAGACATCTCATCAACAGCAAGATGCAATTACAATGGAACCCGCTTTCTTGCGTTTGAGCTTAATCCTCCCCTTCCTACAGTTGATGCTGCTTTATCGCTTTCACTCCAACGAACTCTTTAAAGAGCTAGGACTTTAGTTCTATTCTTTCCTGAACTTCTGAATATGGTTACTCATCTTTTTCATCTACTTCTAGTGCTTCTTCCCGATCTCTCTCTTTTACATACGATGATAGGAAGTTTGCTAGTGATTTCGGTAATCAGTTGGGTTTTGCTTCGAGCTGGAAATGTAGATTCTTCGATTAGGGGTACAAGTTTTTTAGTTAAGCCCCTACTCATCCATCAGCCTCTTTGCCTGGAATAATTACAGAGGTTTCCACTGTTGGGGAGGATCAGCTTTTGGCTGAACAGACACGTGCACAAGCTGCGGTGAAGAGAGAATAATATCCACATCAACAATATTATCATCCCAATTCAACCAAATCCCTCCAGAAAATCCAATTGGATCAACAACATGGTTTTGGGAGAAAGGCTACGGATTCAATCTTACACCCATTCCAGTCAAGGGAACGATAGAGTTGCCGGTTTGTATTGGAGATGGAGATCATGTATTGAATCTACTCCACAAATTCGTTGTAGTAGACTTACCCTCTACTTACAATGCCCTGATTTGGAGACCGCTAATGTAATGAAGAAGGCCAGAATGGTAGAAGCAATTTGTTGTTTAAAAGTCAAGTTTCCTACCCCAACTGGGATTGGATACATGAGTGCTGACCAGGTAACATCCAGGAGATGCCACTTGGCTTCATTGGCGTTACCCATGAAAGGAAAAAGAAAGTTAGAAGACATTGAAGAACTGCTTACCTTTCCTTTGCTGAAGAAGGACCTTAGATCCAATACTGAAGGCTAGCTGCCGGTACTCTCCCTTTTGGTTTTACTCGCTGCACTTTAGAACTAGTATCACCTTTCTTAAAAGGCTAAACAGAAGTGCTGCCTATTACCCAAGAGACAGTTAAACCGAATAAAGCAGCATCAACTGGAGCTGTTATAGGTTTTGGAGTTAAAAGTAGCTATCTCTTCTTTCTAGTTCGCCCGGTCTTTCTGTTGTGCGGTTTGGGTGATTAAAGTTCAGGAAAGAATATAAGTGCTTAACCCGGAGCCGGTAAAGGATATAGCTCGTCAGGTGATATTCCTGCTACTGTTGAATGAGTTTCAGTTTCTAGGCAAGATTCTGGGAAGGAAGAGAAAGATCCTTACCCAGGGTTTCGTCAGTCTGACGCTTCTGGTTCCCTTATATCAAGGTTTCAGACCATCCATCGGGTGCGCTGTAAGGCGTTGAGGTAGGGCGGAATGCAGCGTCGAGCTAAGTAAGCCTTGCGTGAAGGAATGGATTTCACTCTTTAGCCTATACTATAGGTAGACACGACCTTTCTTACCCAGTACCGGATACCAATCCCTAGCCTCGAGACCGGACACGAAAGCTACTTAAAGGTCTGGTGGAAGGTGGGTGAAAGGTTTGATATAGGAATTGGTTTACAAGTTCATAGAAGATAGAGCCAACAACCCCCTCGGATTAAGCCCCAGACGAAAGAAAAAGAAGGAAATACGGTACGGGTTGAACCTCAAAGGAAAGTGGCCAAGCAACTCCAAGTGAATAAGCCAACCACGACTAGTAAAATAAAAAAGAGATTTCCCACACCCGAAAGCAGATTAAGGATATGGTTGATTGTGGATTGATGACTTGATTCTCACTTGAGAGATAGATTGAGAGATAGTGAAATCCTAAAAATAATTCCAAGTTTGCAACTTTTTAAAAACCCCGTATTTGAGGTATCAACTCGATTTACGGTAAGAAAGGCAATTGAAAATCCCAAACTTTGATAAAACACCGTAAAAATCGGTATCAAGTCAAATTCACTAATAGAATCGAATTCAAAATCGTTAAAAATGAAGACTTTTCTCGCTATATGAGATAGAAAAAATTACATTCGACATGACATCTATGAGTGAAAAAGGCATTACTAACTTTTCCATCTATATAAGATAGAAAGTTCACGATTTAGAAGGAGCTCGTAGAGTGAAATTTCCTTGTTAAGGTTTTTCGCCTAGGTGAGATAGAAAGTTTTCTCGGGTACCGGTCCTTGAAATCATGCTCTATCAAAGGGGTTTCTTACTGAACTCGGTTAGGGTAGGGAGTGTGCAATAGGTATGACGAACGAACGGTGAACTAAACCCTTGCTCTCAATTCCTTTTTGCTGTTTCCAAAAACCTCCTTATTCCACTACTTCGTCCCCTCAACCATCAAAAGAGATTTCGCAATTAAGTCGCCATCAAATTTTTCCAACAATTAGAGATATACTCCGGGGCCTCATTATGAGTAAGCCACATGAAATCAGAAGGGTTTTTTAGAAGGATCCACCATCATTTCTTCTTTACACTGAAGAAGAATCGGACAATGATCAGAATAGAACCTAGTTAAATGTTTAACAAGAGCTTCGGGAAAGAAAAGTCTCCAATCCGAGTTAGCTAATGCTCTATCAAGACGTTCATGGATACGATGACTACCCTGTCTCCTATTAGTCCACGTATAAGATGGCCCCTGAAAGGCAAGATCCGAAAGACCACAATTCACAATTGAATTGTTAAAACTCAAGCATCTGTTAATGGGGGCACCCACACCACCAGATTTATCGGAGCTCTTGCTAATATCATTAAAATCCCCTATAATCATCCATGGTAATCTTATTGCCGATGCAAAATCTTCCATATCATCCCATAGTTTCCTCCTTACTGCCATAGATGGACTCGTATAAACCAATCTTGCGCTTAAAGAGAGAAGGAACATCCTCAATCAACTTGTGAGAATCAAATCCAGAATCAATATGAATATTAGCTAGAGCTGCAAATCTTGAGCCCGAATTACCCTTACCTGCCCCATTCTGCCTACGAGTAGGTTCTACGACCGACCTTCCTTGCCGGTCCTCGTTTCCTGCGAGTTTGGGCATCCAAGGGCCGGGTCTATCTATATTAGAATCACTTTTTCTTTGTATCTTTCTTCGGCAAGCTGAGGCACGACTGAAAGAGGTCTTGTAATCAGATCGCCATGAACCCTCCGGATCCTCCGAAAAGAGCCTCCGACCAAAGTGGTGAACATGACCCAACTCGGGAGTACATTATGGCAGGATCAGTCACCCAGCTCTTACACTTTTGTTTGGTCCATTCCATTCAACTAGTCTCATTTGTAGGGAATAGCTTAGTAGGCAAGACAGACACGAGAGCCGTTTACAAGTTAATATAATCAATCCTATTCACTTCTAGTCATTTCTTCTATATGATATTCATAGAGTGTTCGCCCTTGGTCTACGCCAGGGGAACAGCTAACGCGTGATCGCAACGCTCTCGTTAAGTCGGATCTCGTCGTCGGTTTGGTTGATTAGGCTAGGGCGCAGCGACAGGACACTCTTTGGTAAACCCGGAGAGACAAAGAACTTATATCGCAAAAAGACCATTTCGAGCACTTGAACTATATGGCTGATATGGTATTGGAGAAAGACTGCGATGTCACGCGCTCAGGACACTACACCTTGTCAATAGGGAGGGATTCCAAGTCAAGGGCTAGTAAACGCCAATAACCAATCCCCAAGAAAGCCAGTCGACCTTAGCGTCCAAAGAGTAGTGCGACAAAGAGGTCTCAACGAGCCTGAACATTCTTTCAAGTCGGAGGTTGATCCAACAGGTGTGACTGCAGATTGCTCTTTTTGAAGGGCTGGGTCAGAGAAGGGTGGGGCCAAGCCAAAGCCTCGCAGAGCCGGAAAGCCTCATTATGCATATTTGGAAGAAGTGTTTACTAAGTTGTATTCATTCAGTTAGATGGAACCCTATCCTGGATCTATCAATGCTTCCGCCAGTTTGATTGATGACCTATACCCGAGAGCTATTGAATTTCCTGACATGGACTCCTCTTCGCTGCGTAGCAGCTCATCCCCTTCGGACAGTTGATGATGCTTTATCGGTTTAACTCTGTCTAGTTTTTAGGTTCTCTATCTTTAAGGCTTGCTCCCGCTCCTTCGTTGGCATCTTCGCATCGTTAGCCCGAAGTCTATCTGTCAGCGCAATCTTCAGCGGGTTCGTAGCAGACATTGATGATAGGTTTTCAGATTTCCGACTTGTTGTAGTTCATTATGAGATTCAATTATCTAGAGAATAAAAACGATAACTTATACCCGTTCGCAGCTACAAGGAATGGTCTAGCAGCAGAGTGGGATGGGAGACACATTTCTCTATGACCGTTCGAAAGACATACCCCCGGACTATTCAACGTCTTCCTCGCCTCTCGGGTCAGCAGCTCTTACTTCAATTCCCAAAGCATTAGCCCTGTCTAACCTCTCGTTTTCACTCTGAGAATTGGGAACTGGAAGGTAAAGCCTTAGTCAATTAATAAACTGAGCTTTCACGTAGAAATCCCACTTCTTAGGGAATTCCTTATCTAAGGTTTCTTTCTAAAACTGTAATGAAGTTCGGGGATTAGGATTCCTAAAACCCCTTGGCCAGCTGAGTCAATAGCTGCTGCAGATGCAGATGAAATTGATTTTATTGTGTCGTTTCCAAAAAGCGTTGAAAAAACCCCCGCATGTAATCCATGTAAGCTTTTGAGTTGGCTTTTCAGCCAGGAGTTCTTTCCAGTGAAAAGGGATAGAAAGCAGTTCATGAAAGGATCCATGGTTGCAAGACTGAGTAGAGAAAAATCTCAGTTAGACCTAGGGAAAGCGTAAGCTGGTGAAAAGCTGTCATTAAGGAAATAGGGTCATTGCCCGGTTCAATAACATCGATGGTACCCTCTAACCCGAGCGAGTCCTATTCCAATACCCGAAATCACTCACTCGTAGTCCGAGTACTTGCCCAGACTTTACAGCACTTTTGGTATTCCTAGTAAGCCAGTTTCCGGAAAGTAAAAAATAGACTCTTTTTCCCTGCCAGGCCTAATCTAATCTCTAATATTGATCCTGACTTCGAGCGAATTGCAGTGTTAACATATCGTGGGAGTTCCTTTTTTTTACTCTCGTGCCAGGTTAGTGAGTTCCTCTTCAGATTATCAACCATCCAGGAGTAGCTTTCCTTCTCGTAAGCGAATGAGCAAATTACTTTCTTTTGGAGGGAAGGGCGTAGTAAGCGACGAAATGCTTCGGGTTCTACTAGACACAGAGCGAGAAGTCGTTCTGCTCTGTTTAGCTATCCCTAACACACTACACCAAGCAACAATACAGTCAAGTCACCTATAAATACCCTTCCTTAGCTACGCGGCCCCTGTTGTACCGTGTATAGCATTGTAGACGGACCCTGTCGTGCTGTTCGTCGACAGGATCGCTTCATAGGGCGTTGTATGCCTTTCTGAGTCAAAGAGCATTCCGAGATCAGTCTTCTGAACAAAGACCATACTATACGATAGATTCATTTTTAGGCTGGGTGATGCCATCACGATGTCAGGGCTAAACTACTGAACTGAGCCTATATCTTTGGGTTGCGATGCAGCTCGTCCCTCTGGAAGTTTCAACTCCACTGTGGGCGAAATGCTTTTCCGAGAAATCGAAACCCCAAAAGTCTGTCTGTACAAACGATCCTGGCAGCTCCCAACATTTCCCAGATACCTCTAATGTTCGATGAGAAATTCCCTTACTTAAGGATCCCTGATCGTTCGGAAGAAGAAAAATTCTTGCGAATCTCCCCTTCCCTTATGTTGTTGAAAGGCATTCTTCACGTCAAGTTGAAATATAAGGGCCACTTTTTGATTGGAGCTAAGGCAAGAATGCCGCGAATGGTGTTTAGCAACCAGGGGCAAATGTTTTGCCTATCTTTAAAGGGGTTCGAATCAATATTCTTGAAGGAATCCTTTAGCTACTAATCTAGCTTTGTATCTCTCTACCGAGCCATCCGCTTTATGCTTGATCTTGTAAATCCACTTGCAGCCAATGGCTTGTTTCCCTGCAGGCAATGAGACTCAGTCTTTTTTTTTATTCTTTAAGGAAAGCTACTGGGCTAGACTGTTGATCTTCTGGAGTAATCTTCCCCTGGGAAACATAGTGTAATCGCCGCCGAGAATAAACATGCTGTGCCGGGTGACTGTTATCCTCTGAGGTCAGCTGAACAGGCTGACAATCGGCAGAAGATGCTGGGCAAGGCTGCTGGCCTGAAGAGTGAGGCTGATCCGTAACATCAACTGCAGAAGAATGAGGTTCGAGTTGATGAACAGGAGAAGGCCGAAATACATCTCCATCACCATTCTCCCCCGGGTCTGATTAATTAGGTTAAGGAAAATATGAGGCGACCTCATTAAAGAGAACATTCAAGAATACATCGAGTCTCTTGGATTTCACGTCATAGCATCTATACCCGGACTAAGCATATCCAAGAAAGACACAAGTGGTTTCCTTGGGAACAATTTTTCTCTTAACTGCGCAGGAATATGAACAAAACACGTGCATCCAAACACTCGCAAATTCCTATAGGATGGTGCTGCCCCAGTAAGAAGTTCGTGAGGTGCCGCTGCAGCTTATTCCCCCTCTCTTCCCCCCCAAAAAAGGAGAGAGATGTCCCGTCCCTTCTTTATGCACATCCATATACATAGCCAGAGACAAAGGTGTACAATCCGGTCAAAATCCGCGGTTTTTTAAGTTCATTCACTGTATTGTATGTAGGTTCTCTTACTTGCTCTAGTGGCTGGCAAACGCCAACCGAGAGGGGAGAACGAATGGCTTAGGAATCGACTGGTTCCGAGCGGAGCGGACTCGTGGAGCTGCTGCTTGGATTATCGTAGAATAAGAGAAGCCGTCTTAGGAAATGACTTAACTTAAAAGGCAGGTGCCGCCGCTGCGAGGCGAGGGAGTAACTTGTCTGGTCTTGCGGTGCACTCACTCCCGTTACGAGAATGAGATGACGCCCCAGCTCGACTCGAGACCAAGACTCCTTACAACTCGCACCAATAGCAGCGCTGAGCGGCCGGAGATTGATTGAAAAGGCAGCCCTGCCGCCCTCCCCTAGCCGCCTACCTACTCGTGCTCGTAGCTCGATCGGGGGTCAAGAGTGCGGTCCGGCGGAAAAACAGAAGTCGTCCGTATCAAGTAATACGTGAATTGCTCAGTAGTGCTTCGCCACTACCGTAGCTGGCGGAAATAGCTTAATGGTAGAGCATAGCCTTGCCAAGGCTGAGGTTGAGGGTTCAAGTCCCTCCTTCCGCTCCTGGCTTCGTCGTTTAGTGGTAACGAGTGAAGTGCATAAGCCCCTTTAGAGAGAGGGGCGAGCAGCAAGCAGACCCTTGTATAGGGTTCCAAACCTATCTTACTAATAATAAGAAAGGGGCAAGCCAAAACTGACTCCTAACAAGTTGCTGGCGCCGTTGCGCGCTAGCGTTTTCCCTTACTAGTAAGGGGGCTGCTAGTTGCAGCGCGCGGTGTACTAGTGAATAGGAAAAACGGATTGAGATTACTAATGACAGATGGAGGTTGAGGATAGAACATGTTCGGTGCCTCGCCCTTGTCTCCTTCGCCGGAGACTGAAAATGATGGGAATCCTATCGATAAAGAAGAGGCATAGGCATCGCCTATCGATCACCCTTCCCTCTCATCTCAGGGTGAGGCAAGGAATTCAATCAAATGTTCGTTGCTGGGACGGGTTCAAACTGGACTGAAGGGAGGAAGAATTCAATACTCCGACCTTACTGGAGATTCATCACTGGCTAGGGCTTTCGAATCAAAGCATGGACATCCGCAACTAAGAGGGAGCAGTAGATCGTCGATTGAAGAGCCAGGTCAGAAAACTTCTATTGGGACTTCTATTGATTATTGATTCGACTAGAGGGACTCCTAGCAGTAAACTTGTATGAAGGGCCCCCACGGGGACGCAGAAGAGAAGATGCAGGAGCCGCCAGCTGGATCGACCAATAAATGATAGGCCAGAGGGATGGGCTCATTCGACTAATCAGAGAGCCCTGGCCCTACCTAAGACAGAGATGTCCCTGAAATAGGGGATTAGTTGATCGGAAAGCTCAGGCAGGAGTAGGACATTCCATAAAAATCTTTCTGATCCGCTAGCAGGTGGTCCTCTCAAATCCAATTTATTCATCGACAGGTAGGGTGAATTCTAAGGTTCCTTATTCCGGTTGTAAAGCGGAAGAAGAGGGAGAATGAATGGGCACAGCCCCACCAGCAGCCCGCGTTTTCGACCCGAAAGGAATTGAAAATGAAACAAGAATCTGTGTTCACTATCTATGGGGTGGAGTAACTATCCAACATCTCCTCTTCCCTATCCACCCTTTCTTTTCCTTTCTTTCTGGCCTTACCTTTAAATAAGGGGTTCCTCTCTTTCCCCACGAGGGAAAGGTATGACATATCCAGATGGAGTAGTGCATCTCTGTCTTGAAAGCCCGCCCTACAGATAGGAATTCCTATCTTTATTGCCTATCCAACCCGAGGAATCGAAAAGCTTTTTTGGGGATGTGGAATGTGATTGGTGATGGATGGTGGTTATGAAATCAGTTCCGCATCAGATGATGAGCCCATGCGAAAACCTTTTCTTTTATTGGCGCCCGATAGGTAGGCTATTAGATTGAGTCGAAAGCCTACGAACACATAAGGGTTCCGATTCGAGCGAGAGCCCAAACGGGGCCGGCGCTCCGCGTTCTATCTAGGTTCCGCTCTTACGTACGCCCCACCTCACATAGAAGAAGGAGAACCCCTTATTTAGAAGAACCCGTGTGAGTGGGAGGGGATTAAATCATTCATTCATCGGATACGTCTTCTTCCGTGATCCATTTCATGTCAACTCTAATTAGTTATCAAAAAAAAGGCCTACTTTACAAAGGGAACGGAACGTCGTTTCCCGGTAACCTCCGTCACCGTCGGTTCCCGCAACCAAGCCTTTCTTTTTATTTTGTCTTTCTTTCTGAAGGGCTTGCGGTTCATTATACCAAATATCAGTGAACTATTGAAGCTATCGAGAGAGTACCAAATGCTGACGGTGACGAAGGTTACCGACTTTCGGTGGACGCGGAGCCAACGAGTTCAGTCGAACAGCGTAACGAGTCTAAGGTTACAGAAGCGTTCGCCAACTTTGATAGGTATAGCATTGCAAGCAAATAGAGCAGAGAGCTTACCGTTTGTTTCTATTAGATAGAGTCGCGAGCTTGTTGTAGTCGGTCCTAAACTAAAGGGGGCACCTTGCTGCTTACTTGCTATATCCCCGCGTTCTTGCACTGCACGGCTACCTGTTTAGCCCTGCTTCCCCCTCTCCTCTTACCGTCCAAAACAGGCCGTATGGAGTATAGCCAAGTGGTAAGGCATCGGTTTTTGGTACCGGCATGCAAAGGTTCGAATCCTTTTACTCCAGATTATGAACACCCGAGATAGTCAAAAGCTGACGACTACAGGGGACGGTAGGCTCCGTTTAGGAGGAAGGGACCTATGGGTATTTATAGGTAAGCCGTTCAACCAGCCATCTAGGTCCCACCCGACCGCAGTGGAAAGGTTTCAGTCAGTTAGCTCAATCATAACATAAACCAACGAGTGGGATAGACGATTCTCCACCGATGGAATGAGGAAATAGCAAATCAGATCCTAGCTAGAGAGCGGCCCCTTTCGAACCAGAGTGTCTTCACTAGGGGGAATTGGCTTCTATTCGGTATTTGGTTAGTAAAGCTTTGCTTACCTTAGAATAATTCAAAGAAAGAAAGTCAAGGGTGGTCGTAGATCAGGAAAGAGACTCTGACTGAAAGACAAGTTTCGGGAGGGAATGCGGTAAGCTACACCTATGCAGTCACAGAATCTTTGGAATTTCAACTCCTAAGTCCAAGGTTTGAAGATGGCGATGGTGATTGAGCCGGTGCTGAAATTGCCTGAGTTTGATAAGCCATTTTCGGTTGAAACTCTCGCTTCTCGCAGAGACCTTGACAGGCTGAGAACTTAACCAGTTGGTGATGCAGTGAACAACGAGTCTTGGTTGAAGACTCAAGCTTGTGGGCTTGGTAGAAGCAAAGGAGTTGGCTATGACGGATTGGCCATGTTTTTCTTTATTCTTGGGGTGGTATGGGACATTCCCTAATGATGGAATGGCTACCTTCTTTGTCTTGTCTACTCAAGGGAAGAGCGAGAGACTTAGCTGAAAGGGTGGACAAGGCCGAGCGCGTTCAAACGTTTAAAACGAGGATACTCCAGGGCAGCAATCCAGAAGAACTGGAAGCTCGAAACGACCGGGGTCAAAGGAATTGATCCAAAGCTCGAGTACTATCCTTTTTTCCTATTTCCTTTTCAAGGAAGTTTAAGGCGCCCCGCCTATTTGCATAGGTGAAAGTCAAACGAAGCGAGGTGACAAAACAAAGAAAATCAACAGGAGAGGCGACCAACGGAAGCGCCTAAAAGGAGAGGAGCTAGAAAGTCTCGCTTCCATTCCATCCTTAGGCTTTTTGAAGAGCTGCTGCGCGGGTAGGCTTTCGGGAAAGCAAAGAAATCCTATTCACAAATTCGACAGGGGGTAAAGCAGGCTTCTTTCAAAGAGTAATGTAATTCCGATAATGTCTAGGTAGAGGACTGAGAACGAATGGTAGGAGCAAAGAGTTCCACTAACAATAAGACGGGTGGAAGACTTTCAGAAAGGCTCGATGGAATTGAGTCTGACCTTGCCCACTTCTCCTCCTAAGATGCACACTAGAGGGGGCACTCGCGCTCTTCTCTTCTGATGAGTCAGGTTCTGCCCATTCAACAGGCTTTATGAGCTGGTCTTCCTTTCGGGGATAGTACCATTTCCTTTTTTCCGTATCGAGTCCTTTAGATACGAGATATCACTCCTTACGCTACTGATCAAGAGCACTCTAACAGTTCGCCGAGAACCGTTTCCGTACCAATAGGATCATACTTCACCTTCACTAAGTCTAACTCTTTAAAAGCCCCGATCTCTTAAGAGTCAAAATCTCTCTCCAGGAGAATGACCGGGCGTAGCGACAAAGCCCTATTCTCGAGCCCTAAGATTTCGTACTTCAACATCGCTGCACTCTCGAAGCCTGACGGGACGAACTGAACTCACTGAGTGGGGACGGATGGACCCCAGAAGTGAAGATAAATATGAATAAGGATGAGTTTCTTTTGTTGATAAAAGAGTCGAATACATACTATCAAAAGGACGGTTCAGAGTCTAAAGTCCGCCTACAGGCTTTAGGGACGAAGTATTCATAGGCTCGTTGAGAGCTGGCTGAATAAAGTTTCCGAAGGAGAAGCTGGTCCCTGAATCGGGTAAGGCATCCATCAGAGGGTCGTTTAGAGCTGAGCCTTTAGGCGAAGTGGAGTTCACGGTGGAGACGAAAAGAGGGAAGGATTTTTCGGTGACAGGTGCCGATAGGCGAAAAGGGAAGGATCTTGCTGACTTTATATCCGCTACCTATACTCAGTATACCCAGTAAAGGAAGTCAAAAGAGGTGTTTTATACCCGTCGTCCGAAAGTAGCTCCTTCCTCACTAAGGGGAATCAAAGCCAATCTCGTTGAGCGATGGCCTTGCTCAAATCCTTGACCCGCCCCTTTCAACCGTACCGGTCAACAATCTATCGAGAGATTACATTTAAGAAGAAAGTCATCAGGTTTGCAGTTGATCGACAAGGTGGCGGGACCAATGAGCCCTATTATAGAGCGCACCTTGAATGGTCGTAGAGCCGGCAACCTAGGATGGTTGGTCGAATGGAACTGCGTGATCTCTGTAGTACTGGGGGTTTAAGATATTATCGGCATTTAATGGGATTTTCATAAGAATCTCGTATAATGAGTGGACGATCCGCGGCTGGTCTTGAAGAGCCTTTGCCCCACCGAGAAAGGTTCATTCCGAGTCACAAGAGCAATTTCTCTTTTTTTTTTCATTTTGATTCTTTTTGTTATGGTAATGCAATGCAAGAGGTCGGAAAGAAGGTTGTTTTTAATGATGAAAAGAGCTTTTTTTTATGTTATGTGAAATTGATGAAAACCCGATATTTAAAGGTCGGTAATGTGAGAAGACGACTGTCGGTATCTGATGGTAAGATACCTACGGTCGGTATATCTTTGAAAGCTCAGACGTAGAAAATAAAAGGACTCCTCGAGGGCTACTTAAGGCACTTTTGTGCAAACCAGAAGGACTGGAGCTGTTGGATGTTGCTCAGTGCTGCTATAACTTAACAACCAAAAAGCTCTGCGTCGAACTTCAGCCCCTTCGAGTTGGACACGGGGCAACAGCCTCTGACGCCCCACACCATTGTGAAAAGAGGGGGCTAGCCCATACACCCACTGCACGAGTGAAATACTACTTAGAAAAGTAGAAGGGCCAACCTGAGAGCGAGGCAAGCTGGGAACGGGCTGAAACTTACGATTCGAAGACCAAGTCAGAGATTACTAGACCTTTCGCAGAGCAACTCTCAACGAGGACATTAAGACTTATAAAATGTTTCTTTTTTGGCTTAATCCGCCTTTACTAAAAATCAAGGAGTATACTTGTACTCCGGCTAATAAAGGCAAGGTTTTTTTCATTTTAAATTGAAGTTTGTTTGACTCTGATTAGATCCTTAGCGCAAGCGCTAAGTAAGCAAGCTACCTTATGTAATGTAAAAAAGACCGAGGAAAATAACGTCAAATAGAAAGAAACAAGGTCTTACGGCACGATCACTATATCTTTTCTTTTTATTTTTATATATGGAAATAGGGGATGATACGTGGCGTGGTATACCTAATCGTTTGGTCAACGAGACGTACGTAAGTCGACATAGCTCCATGTATATGTTCTTTAGAGCTAGAACCTATAAATAGAATGAAATGAAATAAATAATGGTGAGCCTAGGGCGACGAATATGGCTCAAGGGTGTCTATACAAAGCCCTTCTCTTATTCATAATAAGGGTAAATGCACTCTTTGAATGGTACTTGATTCAAAAAGAATGAATCTTTTTGTTATAAGTTATACGGACTTTAAAAAAGGAAATGTCACGCGGAGCGTGTCACGAGATATGGGGCGTTCTAATCGAAGGGTTATACCTCTCGGCCCTATTACGGTAAGGCCAATGCACCAGCCAGCCGGTGTGGTGGCGAACACGCTGTGCTGTAAGCCAAGCTGTTCACCTTGTAGACGGAGGAGATATAGAAAGTGTGCCGTGCGTGATTCAAAAGATTCTATAGTAGCACCAGTATATTATTTTATTTCACTTAGCCTGCCTCCCCCATGACTTTCCGGACCAACCAACCCTACCCCGCGAGTCTCTCTGCATTTTGAGAGCAGAGCATGCAAAATCGATCGAGCAATGGATGGATCTTAGAAGAATTCCACTTTGAATGGCACGACTCTTTCCATTTTTTCGCTGGAATGGATTTTGTCTCCCCTTCTCTTTCAATCGACACACTCGACGCAGATAGCTCCGGTTTCCCCGCTTCTGCCTCTATCAGACGGCGGCAGCCCCCACCTCCACAGCCACAGCATGGAAGCTCTGCAAGACCTTAATCCTTAGTAAACCAATCCAAATTCTCTCCGGATGGATATATGATGATGCTAAACCGAGACCGAGATAGAGAAAGAGGGCTGTCCCTTTGTTGGCTTTTCGAAAAAAAGCACTCATAGAAATGGTGCTAATTCTCATGTTCTTTTTAGTCTCGCTTGGTTTCGAGAGCCTCCCCCTCCCCGTCTCTTACTCGTCTTTTGAAAGCCGTCATCCTGGATTTCTTTTTTTTCGTATGCCGGGTGCCTCACCTTTCTACATTAATTTTTATAAATATTTTCTCGGGTTTCTATAAAACAGAATGAAAAACCCGGGTGAAAACACAAACAAAAAGAGAGAAGAAAAGTATAAAGGGGGGAAGAAGTCTAGTGCTAGTTCTTACTGAAACTTTTTTATTTAACTTTCATTTTTGAGTGGTTTCTTTGTTCTCTTATTTTGATTGAAAGAAAGACAAAACTTCCTCTTTTTCGACTTCGGCTATGACTAA